CAAAGAAATACAGGATTAACTGAAGCTGTTCAAACAGGCATAGGCCAACTAAACGGTATTCCCGTAGCAATTGGGGTTATGGATTTTCAGTTTATGGGGGGTAGTATGGGATCCGTGGTCGGGGAGAAAATAACCCGTTTGATTGAGTACGCTACTCAAAAAAGTCTCCCTCTTATTATAGTGTGTGCTTCCGGGGGGGCGCGTATGCAAGAAGGTAGTTTGAGCTTGATGCAAATGGCTAAAATATCTTCTGCTTTATATGATTATCAATCAACTAAAAAGTTATTCTATGTACCAATCCTTACATCTCCTACTACAGGTGGGGTGACTGCTAGTTTTGGTATGTTGGGGGATATCATTATTGCCGAACCCAATGCCTACATTGCTTTTGCGGGTAAAAGAGTCATTGAACAAACATTGAATAAAACAGTACCTGAAGGTTCCCAAGCGGCTGAATATTTATTCCAGAAGGGCTTATTCGATCTAATCGTACCACGTAATCTTTTAAAAAGCGTTCTGAGTGAGTTATTTCAGCTCCACGCTTTCTTTCCTTTGAAGCAAAATGAAATCAATAGAGCATTAAGTTCCTTTTTTATTTGTAGCAAACAAGGAGTTAGTTTATCAGAATCCAAGTAAAACTAATATGAATGGGGTTTCTTTGTTGACATAAGATCTAAATTGTAGAAAGAATAAAAAGTTGCGTATAACTCTTTTTTATCTATATTCTTGATTACTAATTAAGTTAAGAGGCCTCTATCAACAAGATAAAAGAGTGAATTCTTCTTTTCGTGAAATTAGGAAAATAAACCAATTTTTGTTCTACGTCTTACGTATGTATATATAATCCAAATATAGAATATAGAAACTATAGATATGATATATGGTTTTGTACCTTTCTATATCTCTCGAGAATCCCATTTTATTTTGACTAAGAATCCCCTTTTTTGGATCGAATTATAACACGAATCTTTCGATAATTTGTAAGAAGCTTTTTCTTTATTAAATGATTAGAAGACAGGAGCAAAAGACGAAGAAAATAATCAAGGCGATTACCCTACATATCTTTTACATATCTTTCATGTATAAAAATGAATAAGTCCATTCTATACTCACTTAGATATATACTTAGATCTATACTAATTAAAATTCTTAATTCTAATTATTATAAGATAAGATATCTTTCTAAATAAAATAATAATAACAGGTACAAATAGTAAATTGAGGTATCCTTTCTATGACAACTTTCGACTTTCCCTCTGTTTTGGTACCTTTAGTAGGCCTAGTATTTCCGGCAATGGCAATGGCTTCTTTATCTCTTCATGTTCAAAAAAATACGACTGTTTAGATCTGATGGGCCCAACTCTCATCCATTTTTTTTTCAAAACTTAGACTTGTATCATAACGCAGATATCTATTTAGTGTAAGAAGGTATAACATGCGGCGCTTCTGCCGAACATAAAGGAGGGACTCTTAGGCCTGTAGAAAGATGATCTATGGGTAAAGGAATTCTATCTATTTGCAAAACTATCAGGATCGCCGGATGGCTGAAATGTAAAGTCGGTGTATCTATATGTATATCCATGGGATTATACGAAGGGTATATTTTGATGTTAGATCTAACCAATTTGATTTGATTTGTTAAATTACTCTTAAAGGTTCACAGCAAACTATTACTAGTTGATGAGAGTTATTTCGGAAACAAAAAGAGTAAAGTCTGGGGTATTCTCTCAATTCCAATAAAACGAAACCGGATCAAGTATGAGTTGTCGATCAGAACATATATGGATAGAACCTATAACGGGGTCGCGAAAAACAAGTAATTTCTGCTGGGCCGTTATCCTTTGTTTAGGTTCATTAGGATTCTTATTGGTTGGAACTTCCAGTTATCTTGGTAGAAACTTGATATCTTTATTTCCGTCTCAGCAAATCCTTTTTTTTCCACAAGGGATTGTGATGTCTTTCTATGGGATCGCGGGTCTCTTTATTAGCTCCTATTTGTGGTGCACAATTTCGTGGAATGTAGGGGGCGGTTATGATCGATTCGATAGAAAAGAAGGAATGGTGTGTATTTTTCGTTGGGGATTCCCTGGAAAAAATCGTCGCATCTTCCTCCGATTCCTTATAAAGGATATTCAGTCCGTCAGAATAGAAGTTAAAGAGGGTATTTATGCTCGCCGTGTCCTTTATATGGACATCAGAGGCCAGGGGGCCATTCCCTTGACTCGTACTGATGAGAATGTGACTCCGCGGGAAATTGAGCAAAAAGCTGCCGAATTGGCCTATTTCTTGCGTGTACCGATTGAAGTTTTTTGAGAAAAAATGCGCTGAGAGAATGAATGCTTTCTCAGCAGGAAGGAAAAACTAAACTTCTATAACATAACTTAACCGAAGTTTCTTCATAACGCTCATTCGAGTCAAAGAAGACGTATACGGAAGAACTATAAAACAAAACTCTTTTTGTGGTCTTTTATGTGTATGGAAATCTACACAACTCGATTCAATAACAAAATAAGTAACAAATCGAAAAAATCGATTCATCTTTTCTATTTTATATCAAAGCATTTCGAAATACATAAAATTTTTTTAATCCAATTTTTGTTGGAATTGACAGTTTAGATTCCGATAGATCCTATTTTGGAAATTCTTTCTTTTTTGTCAATCGACGTTTCTTTTTATACTTTCTTTTGTGTTCCTTAATGACCAAACAGCTATCTTATAATGATAACTAGTCAATTTCTGTATTGTTTTGCCACTCATTTTTGATCATCACAGTATTTCTTCAGAAATTTCCCTCCATTTTTTTATTCCGGACTCTGAGGAGTCAGTGAAAATTTTTCAAAAGATAGGATCTTTTTCTATAATGATAGAAAAGAATATTCATTACTTAAATAAAGCGGTTCTTTCAGGCAGTCATCGATTCATCGAAAGGGGGATACTTGCTTCGAATTTGACCAATTGCTATATCTGTAAACAATATAATATTTTTTTTGTTGATTATTCGAATTCGAAGTGGATTCTTAATCTATTTCTGTATTCTTTCTACATTCAAAGACTAACTGCGAAATCATAAATAAAAAATAGTGAATAGATTCATAGGTTCGATACCTTGTAATAGAACTAATGCATGAGAGAAATATTGAATCGCGTAGAGTTAACTAATGAGGGCGGTTCATTAAAAATGAATAGATGAAATGAAAAAATGGCAAAAAAGAAAGCACTCACTCCTCTTTTATATCTTGCCTCTATAGTCTTTTTGCCCTGGTGGATTTCTCTCTTATTTAATAAAAGTCTTGAATCTTGGATTACTTATTGGTGGAATACTAGGCAATCCGAAATTTTTTTGAATGATATTCAAGAAAAGAATATTCTAGAAAAATTCATCGAATTAGAGGAAATCCTTCTATTGGAGGAAATGATCAAGGAATACTCGGAGACACATCTACAAAACCTTCGTATAGGAATCCATAAAGAAACGATCCAATTAATCAAGATACACAACGAGGATCGTATCCACACGATTTTGCACTTCTCGACAAATCTAATCGGTTTCGTTATTCTAAGCGGTTATTCTATTTTGGGTAATGAAGAACTTGTTATTCTTAACTCTTGGGCTCGGGAATTCCTCTATAATTTAAGTGACACAATAAAAGCCTTTTCTATTCTTTTATTAACCGATTTATGTATCGGATTCCATTCGCCCCATGGTTGGGAACTAATGATTGGCTCTGTCTACAAAGATTTTGGATTTGTTCATAATGATCAAATTGTATCTGGTCTTGTTTCTACTTTTCCAGTCATTCTAGATACAATTTTTAAATTTTGGATTTTTCGTTATTTAAATCGTGTTTCTCCGTCACTTGTAGTGATTTATCATTCAATGAATGATTAAAAAAGGATCCACTGATATTAATCCAATCCAATTCTATTCTAATGTTGCTTACTTTGTAGTTGGTACATAAGCAAAGGATGAAAAATCATACTTACTCTTTCTATTTCTGCCCAGCCCAAAGATTTATTATATATATTAAATAGTAATTTTATAATTTTATTCCAGTAAAATTCTTCCAGTAAATAGCAGAATCGCGGATAGGGAACTAGATTAGCGACCTACCAAATTTATTGTATCAATTTTCGGGATCAATGGTTGGACCATGCAAACTAGAAAGACTCTTTCTTGGATAAAGAAACAAATAACTCGATCCATTTCCGTATCGCTTATGATATATATCATAACTCGGACATCCATTTCAAGTGCATATCCCATTTTTGCACAGCAGGGTTATGAAAATCCGCGAGAAGCGACTGGACGTATTGTATGTGCCAATTGCCATTTAGCTAATAAGCCCGTGGATATTGAAGTTCCGCAAGCGGTACTTCCAGATACTGTATTTGAAGCGGTTGTTCGAATCCCTTATGATATGCAACTCAAACAAGTTCTTGCTAATGGTAAAAAAGGTGCTTTGAATGTAGGGGCTGTTCTTATTTTACCGGAGGGTTTTGAATTAGCTCCTGCCGATCGGATTTCTCCCGAGATGAAAGAAAAGATAGGCAATCTGTCTTTTCAGAGCTATCGCCCCAATAAAAAAAATATTCTTGTGATAGGCCCTGTTCCTGGTCAGAAATATAGTGAAATCACTTTTCCTATCCTTTCCCCGGACCCCGCTACTAAGAAAGAGGTTCACTTCTTAAAATATCCTATATACGTAGGCGGAAACAGGGGAAGGGGTCAGATTTATCCCGACGGGAGCAAGAGTAACAATACAGTTTATAATGCTACAGCAGCAGGTATAGTAGGTAAAATAATACGAAAAGAAAAGGGGGGTTACGAGATAACCATAGCGGATGCATCGGATGGACGTCAAGTGGTTGATATTATCCCTCCGGGGCCAGAACTTCTTGTTTCAGAAGGCGAATCTATCAAATTGGATCAACCATTGACAAGTAATCCTAATGTGGGCGGATTTGGTCAGGGAGATGCGGAAATAGTACTTCAAGATCCC